AAGTTCTATTTACTCAACAAATTTTCCCCCTCCTCTTTTGTTTGTCCACCACTTTTTATATTTATAGTATACGTAATTATTAAAATACGTAATAATTCTAAAAAACGTTCTGATACGTCTGTAAAAAAATCAAAACTTCAAAACTAACCCCAGGAATGTTTGACGAACAGTATATTATTTCGACACAAGAAAAGGATTTTTCACACCCTTTTCTTGTGTCGAAGACTAGGAAGACGAATAACCCCTCGCAGAAATATTTGTTCCCTTCATTTATATTTATCCGTTCTATTTCACGTTTACTTTTGGATAGGATCTAGCCGAAGTGAATTTTAGTAGAATAAAATGCATTTTATGACATTTCAATCTGACAATAGCAACATAATAACATCACCGCAATTTTGATAAAAAAAACAACAAAAGAAGGGGTCAAGTCAAATAGTCTTCTTCAAAATCTACATACTATGGCTAGGAATGTGGTACTAAGGAATTCCCGGCATCTCGTAGAAAAAGAGTATAAACAAACAAAAGGCTTTTTATAATTTCATTTTTTATCATAGATAATCATATCATAATTACTAAAAATAATTTGGTTCTTTTTACAAATTTGATGTCGATAAATCCGCGAGTCTAGAAATTCATTTCGGACAATTGAACCTTCTCGAACTGTTTCTTTTTAAGAACCAAAAAGATTTGTGCCAAAATAACAGATGCGAAGAAGAACAAAAGGCCTTGTACACGTAATGGATCTTGAAGTACTATTTCTGCATCTCCCTGACCAAATCCGCCCACATTAGGATTACTTGTCAACGGTTGATCCAATTTGATAGATTCGCCTTCTGAAATAAGAAGTTCTGGCCCCCGAGGGATAATATCAACCACTTGACGTCCATCCGATGTATCCGCTATGGTTATTTCGTATCCCCCCTTTTCTTTTCGTAGGATTTTGCTTACTATACCTGATGCTGTAGCATTATAAACTGTATTGTTACTCTTGCTCCCGTCAGGATAAATCTGGCCCCTTCCCCTGTTTCCGCCTACGTAAATAGGATATTTTAAGAAGTGAATGTCTTTCTTAGTAGCGGGGTCGGGGGAAAGAATAGGAAAGGTTATTTCACTATATTTCTGACCAGGAACAGGGCCTATGACAAGAATATTTTTTTGATTGGGGCGATAGCTCTGAAAAGACAGATTGCCCATCTTTTCTTTTATCTCGGGGGAAATACGATCGGGAGGGGCTAATTCAAAACCCTCTGGTAAAATAAGAACAGCCCCCACATTCAAAGCGCCTTTTTTACCATTAGCAAGAACTTGTTTCAGTTGCATATCATAAGGAATTCGAACAACTGCTTCAAATACAGTATCGGGAAGTACCGCTTGCGGAACCTCAATATCGACCGGTTTATTAGCTAAATGGCAATTGGCGCATACAATACGTCCAGTCGCTTCTCGTGGATTTTCATAACCCTGCTGTGCAAAAATGGGATATGCATTTGAAATGGATGTACGAGTTATGATATATATCATGAGCGATACGGAAATAGATCGAGTAATCTGTTCCTTTATCCAAGAAAAAGTATTTCTAGTTTGCATGGTCCAAGCATTGATCCCAAAAATTTCTACAATAAATTGGGGTAGGTCACTAATGGAGTTTCCTATCCACGATTCTGTTATTTACTGGAATAATTTGACTGGATTAATAGAAATTAATTTCTATTTTTATAGGAATATAGGAGGAATCCGCGGGATGGCTAGAAATATAAAGCGATTTTCAACATTTTGCTTATATACAACTGCAAAGTAAGAAACATTATAATTGGATTAGGTAGATAATTTTTCAGTCATTCATTGAATGATAAATCACTACAAGTGACGGAGATACGCGATTTAAATAACGGAAAATCCAATATTTGAAAATTGTATCTACAATGACTGGAAAAGTGGAAACAAGGCCAGATATAATTTGATCATTCTGAACAAATCCAAAATCCTTGTAGACAAAACCAATCAGCAGTTCCCAACCATGCGGCGAATGAAATCCGATACACAAATCAGTTAATAAAAGAAGAGAAAAAGCTTTTATTGTGTCACTTAAGTTATATAGGAATTCCTGAGCCCAAGAGTTAAGAATAAAAAGTTCTTTATTACCCAAAATGGAATAACCACTTAGAATAATGAAACAGATTATATTTGTCGAGAAGTGCAAAATCGTATGAATACGACCCTCGTTGTGTATCTTGATTAATTGGATTGTTTCTTTGTGAATTCCTATACCAAGGTTTTGTAGATGTGTCTCCGAGTATTCCTTGATCATTTCCTCTAACAAGAGAAGTTCCTCTAATTCTATAAATTTTTCTAGAATACTCTTTTCTTCAATATCATTCAAAAAAGTTTCGGATTGCCTAGTATTACACCAATTAGTAACCCAAGATTCCAGACTTTTTTGAAATGAGAGAGAAATCCACCAGGGCAAAAATACTATAGATGCAAGATATAAAAGAGGAGTGAATGCTTTCTTTTTTGCCATTTTTCACTGTGAATTGTTAATGAACCCATCTCATCCGTCGACTCTATGTAATCTAATATTTCTCTCACGCATCAGTTCTATTAAAAGTCTCAATTCCAACAAGTAAAAAGGGGGAATTTCCTTATTTAGAAATGGTTGATTATGAGATATTTCAATTTTTTTTCTTATTTTTTTTTTATTGAATTGAGTTGTGTATATTTCGATACATATAAAAGATCCCCAAAAGAGTTTTTTTATACTTGTTCCATATATGTCTGCTTTGACTCGAATGAATGTTCTGAAGAAACCTCGATTAAGTTATGTTATATATGTTATAGAATGATTCTTGCGTTTTTGCCCTTCTGCTGATAAAGCATTCATTTCTCGGCTCATTTCTTAAAATACTTCAATTGGTACACGCAAGAAATAGGCCAATTCAGCAGCTTTTTGTTCCATTTCCCGTGGAGTAAAATTCTCATCAGTACGAGTCAATGGAATGGCTCCCTGGCCTCTGATATCCATATAAAGGACACGCCGAGCATAAATACCCTCTTTAACTTCTATTCTGATGGACTGAATATCTTTTATAAAAAATCGGAGGAAGACCCGACGATTTTTTCCAGGAAATCCCCAACGAAAGATACACACTATTCCGTCTTTTCTATCAAATCGATCATAACCACTACCTACATTCCACGAAATTGTGCACCACAAATAGGAGCTAATAAAAAGACCCGCGATCCCATAGAAAGACATCACAATTCCTTGTGGAAAAAAAACTATTTGCTGAGACGGAAATAAAGATATCAAATTTCTACCAAGATAACTCGAGGTTCCAACCAACAAGAATCCTAATGAACCTAAAAAAAGGATAACAGCCCAGCAGAAATTACTTGTTTTTCGAGCCCCCGTTATAGGTTCTATCCATATATGTTCTGATCGACAACTCATACTTTATCCAGTTACTTTTTTTTATTGAGAGAATACCCCAAATGAATTTGACTTTAGTCCGTTTGTTTCCGAAGTAACCCGCATCAACTAGTACTAGTTTGATGTGAACCTTTAGGAGTAATTCATTAAATTGGTTAGATCTAAACTAATAACATACCCTTCGTATGATCTCACTAAAGATAGCCACATGCATATAGATAGACCAACTTTACAGTTCAGCCATCCGCCGATTCGGGTCTATTTGAAAATCGCTAGAATATAGTATTTTCTGGAGACATAAGAGTTTTTCGGCGGAAGCCGCTTATACCAATTTGTCTAAATGGATATCTGTGTTATGATACAAGCGTAAATTTTGAAAAAAAAAAAATAGATGAGAGTTTGTGCCATCGGCTCTAAACAATCTTGTTTTTTTGAACATGAAGAAATAAAGAAGCCATTGCGATTGCCGGAAATACTAGGCCTACTAAAGGAACCAAAACAGAGGGAAAGTTAAGAGTTGTCATAGAATGGGTACCTCGATTTACTATTTGTACCTGTTATTTTTATTTAGATTTTATATTTATAATATAAAGATATCTTATTATATATAAAGAATAAAGATATCTTATTATAATTTGATAATTCTAAATTGGAATTATTATTACTTTTTACTTTACTTAATATCTATTCTATTAAGTATAGATATAAGTATATATCTAAGTGAGTATATAATGTAGTTTTTCATTTAATCTTTCTACATGAAAGATTTGAAAGGATATGGATGCGATATTATTTTATTCATTTTTTGCTCTTGTCTTCGAATTTCATTTACTAAGCACTTAAAAATAAATTAGATTCTATTTATATTGAAGGGTTTGTTAGAATGCCATCCAGCAGGGATTCTTAGTAAAAATAAGATTATCGTAAGATATAGAAAGATAAAAAATTCTATATTTTCTATATTTTATAGATTAGATTTTAATTATATATGACGAGAAGAAGATATTTTTTATTTGCCTAATTTCACGAAAATAAGAATTTCATCTTTGACAACCCTATTTGTCTAATTTTGATTCAAAGGAAAGAAAGTGTGGAGTTGAAATAACTCACTCAGAACGCTTTTTAAAGGATTACGTGGTACGATTAGATCGAATAAGCCCTTCTGGAATAAATACTCAGACGCTTGTGAACCGTCGGGTACTGTTTTATTCAATGTTTGTTCAATTACTCTTTTACCCGCAAAGGCAATGTAGGCATTGGGTTCGGCAATAATGATATCCCCCAACATACCAAAACTAGCTGTCACCCCACCGGTAGTAGGAGATGTAAGGATTGGTACATAGAATAACTTTTTATTTGATTGATAATCATATAAAGCAGAAGATATTTTAGCCATTTGCATCAAGCTCAAACTTCCTTCTTGCATGCGTGCCCCTCCAGAAGCACACACTATAATAAGAGGTAGAAATTCTTTAGTAGCGTATTCAATCAAACGGGTAATTTTCTCCCCCACTACGGATCCCATACTACCCCCCATAAACTGAAAATCCATAACCGCAATTGATAC